GAAACAAGACAATAAATAATAATACTAAGGGTAAATTGATATGCTAAAATACGAAATTCTGGGCCTGTGAGATAAAAGAAATCATAAATAGAGTTCCGGTTCGAATTCCATAAATAATATGAATATAGATAATATAAATAGTATTGTTTATAATGATAGACAGATGCAAATGAAAGGCTTTCATAAGCTGTTTTATTCATCCACTTGATATTTTTTCTATTTTGAAAATGAGTTAGTTGAACTTGAAAACTTACCCGTTGAAATTGGAAAGTTAAGTAAACAATTGAATTGGGTGCGTTGGATAGTACCAATGAAATCGAGTGCTAACTTCCGTTTCTTATTGAATTAATCTATCGAATTAATCGAGCAACTTGCTATTGAACATTGATTTTAGATTCACAAATTTTCGAAAAAAAAATTTCAACATATTTTTTATTTATTATTATGATAATCAATCCTACTACTTCGGATCCTGGGGTTTCCGCGCCGGAAAACAAAAACCTGGGACGTATCGTTCAAATCATTGGCCCGGTGTTGGATGTAGCTTTCCCCCCCGGCAAGATGCCTAATATTTACAACGCTCTCATAGTTAAAGGTCGAGATACTATCGGTCAACAAATTAATGTGACTTGTGAAGTACAGCAATTATTGGGAAATAATCGAGTTCGAACTGTAGCTATGAGTGCTACAGATGGTCTAACGAGAGGAATGCAAGTGGTTGACACAGGGGCTCCTCTAAGTGTTCCCGTTGGCGGGACGACCCTAGGCCGAATTTTTAACGTATTGGGAGAACCCATTGATGATTTAGGTCCTGTAGATACTCGCACAACATCCCCTATTCATAGATCGGCGCCCGCCTTTATACAGTTAGATACAAAATTATCGATTTTTGAAACAGGAATTAAAGTCGTGGATCTTTTAGCCCCTTATCGTCGCGGAGGGAAAATTGGGCTATTCGGGGGGGCTGGAGTAGGTAAAACAGTACTAATTATGGAATTAATCAACAACATTGCAAAAGCTCATGGCGGTGTATCCGTATTTGGCGGAGTAGGTGAACGTACTCGGGAAGGAAATGATCTTTACATGGAAATGAAAGAATCTGGAGTAATTAATGAAGCAAATATTGGAGAATCAAAAGTGGCTCTAGTCTATGGTCAAATGAATGAACCGCCGGGAGCTCGTATGAGAGTTGGGTTGACCGCCCTAACTATGGCGGAATATTTCCGAGATGTTAATGAGCAAGACGTACTTCTATTTATTGACAATATCTTCCGTTTCGTCCAAGCAGGATCCGAAGTATCCGCCTTGTTGGGTAGAATGCCTTCCGCTGTAGGTTATCAACCCACTCTTAGTACCGAAATGGGTTCTTTACAAGAAAGAATTACTTCTACCAAAGAAGGATCCATAACTTCTATTCAAGCAGTTTATGTACCGGCGGACGATTTGACCGACCCCGCTCCTGCCACGACATTTGCACATTTAGACGCTACTACTGTACTATCAAGAGGATTAGCTGCTAAAGGTATCTATCCGGCAGTAGATCCTTTAGATTCAACGTCAACTATGCTCCAACCCAAAATTGTTGGTGAAGAACATTATGAAACTGCGCAAAGAGTTAAGCAAACTTTACAACGTTACAAGGAGCTTCAGGATATTATAGCTATCCTGGGGTTGGACGAATTATCCGAAGACGATCGTTTAACTGTAGCAAGAGCAAGAAAAATTGAGCGTTTCTTATCACAACCCTTTTTTGTAGCCGAAGTATTTACTGGTTCTCCGGGAAAATATGTCGGCCTAGCAGAAACAATTAGAGGGTTTAAATTGATCCTTTCCGGAGAATTAGATAGTCTTCCCGAACAGGCCTTTTATTTGGTAGGTAACATTGATGAAGCTACTGCGAAGGCTACGAACTTAGAAACGGAGAGTAATTTGAAGAAATGATCTTAAATCTTTGTGTACTGACCCCGAATCGAATTGTTTGGGATTCAGAAGTGAAAGAAATCGTTTTATCTACTAATAGTGGACAAATTGGCGTATTACCAAATCACGCATCTATTGCCACAGCTGTTGATATCGGTATTTTGAGAATACGCCTTAACGACCAATGGGTAACGATGGCTCTGATGGGTGGTTTTGCTAGAATAGGCAATAATGAGATTACCGTTTTAGTAAATGATGCGGAGAAGGGTAGTGACATTGATCTAGAAGAAGCTCAGCAAACTCTTGAACTAGCAGAAGCAAACTTGCGGAAAGCGGAAGGCAAGAGACAAATAATTGAGGCAAATCTAGCTCTCAGACGAGCTAGGGCCCGAGTGGAGGCTATCAATGTTATTTCGTAACTATAACTAGTTGGTGTGTCTGAATAAAAAAAAGAACTTCTGTAGAAACAGAAGTTCTTTTTATACACCCCTTTTTTGCCAATTGAATAGAATCATAAGTGGAATCGGATTTCTAATACAACGAAAGATTTTTAAATGCAAAAATGCAATAGAAAAAGATA